AATTGTATTGGAATATTTAGTGCTGAATTTCTTTAGGGTTTATTTTGTAGATATTTTTAGGCTAGCCCTGAAATGGAACAAGAGAGCGATGCATATATATATATATATATATATATATATATATATATATAATGATGCCAATTTATACCACAACTTGTATGGCTCATACGTTCCTGAGTCCTCCTTGGTTTTGGGGTTTGACAAGGATAACAGGATTCGCTGGGCGTAGGGGGGTAGGGGGGTTTGACGCGTGAAAACCAAAGGGGGCACTATAGTAAGGATAGTTGAACAAGGAATGTATATGTTATGCACTTGACTTACAAGAATGTAATTCTTAAGTTATGTCTTATAATAATTAAACTATATTCTCACATACAAGGAAAATGTTCAACCTTAAATATACATTTTGAGCTTGCACTCTGAGATGCAAAATGAAAGGAAACCAAAAAAAGAGAACATTATGCATATAAAAGAATGCTCGGCATGGTGGGTAACGAGACATATGTACTACACCATTAATCAGATGCCAGATATAATTATCCGAATGGGGAATTATTACAATTTATGGCCCTGAAATAGGAACCAGATGCCAGTAATAATTCATATTGTGCTACCCCCACGATTATTGTCCCTGATTCTATCATGCATGATATACCTTTATATAAATTAGTTGGTGGTTTCTTACTACATTAATATATTGATTTGAGATATTAGTTGGATCCTCCAAGGAAAAATTTGAGGTCAAATTTTTATGGAGTAAATATGTTACTCATGTTGAAATAATTTATTTCTGAGTGTTAATAATATGCTTTATGTATACCTTAGTATGCTTGTACCTGCTTTATGCTTAAAATAGCCGAATGGTGTTAATACATAGATATATTAAACACATCAATGTAATATTGTATATATTATGTATTAAACCATAAAGGGTAATGTCCTTCAGAAAATAGTTTAGTTTTAGAATTCTGGCTTTGGGAGCCAGGGGTGGGAGTTAAAATCTCTCTTTTCTGGGCGCTAGGGAGGGTTTTAACCTCCGATCTTCGGATTACAAGACCGATGCTTTTATATTAAGCTACTAGGGCAAGCTTATTCTATTGCTTTATTTTCTAATCAGCCTGCTAGTGGTATGAGGATAAGGAAGAGTATGAAGTATAGGACGGATGCGATTTGTCCAATAATAATGAATGGGTGTTCTACTGGCATGCCCCCAATTCATGTTAGGATAATTATGTCTGCCACTAAGGTTCAAAATAGGAATTGAGAGATTGGGCGGAATGCCATTCCTCGTTGTTTTGAGGTGTGTAGGAAGGGGACCACTATCAGTACTAGGATAGAGAATAGCAATGCGAGGACGCCCCCAAGTTTGTTTGGGATGGATCGTAGAATGGCGTAAGCGAATAGGAAATATCATTCTGGTTTAATGTGCGGGGGAGTGACTAAGGGGTTAGCGGGGGTAAAGTTTTCTGGGTCTCCTAGTAGGTTTGGGGAGAATAGTGCTAGTATTATGAGGGCTAATAGTATAATTACAAAGCCGAGTAGGTCTTTATATGTAAAGTATGGGTGGAAGGGGATTTTATCTGCGTTTGAGTTTAGTCCGATTGGGTTGTTTGATCCTGTTTCATGAAGGAATAGTAGATGTAAGATTGTTATTGCGGCAATAATGAATGGTAGAAGGAAGTGGAATGCGAAGAATCGTGTGAGTGTTGCGTTATCTACTGAGAATCCGCCTCAGATTCATTGAACTAGTATATCTCCGACGTATGGTACAGCGGATAGGAGGTTTGTGATTACTGTAGCGCCTCAAAAAGATATTTGTCCTCATGGAAGGACGTAGCCAACGAAGGCTGTTATTATGACTAGTAGAAGAAGTACTACTCCGATATTTCAGGTTTCTTTATAGAGGTATGATCCATAGTATAGGCCGCGGGCAATGTGTATATAAATACAAATGAAGAAGAATGATGCTCCGTTGGCGTGAATATTACGGATTAGTCAGCCGTAGTTTACATCTCGGCAGATGTGAACTACTGATGAGAATGCGGTAGAAATGTCTGAGGTATAGTGTATGGCTAGGAATAGGCCGGTTAGGATTTGGGTAATTAAACATAATCCTAGTAGGGATCCAAAGTTTCATCATACTGAGATGTTAGATGGTGCTGGTAGGTCGACTAATGCGTCGTTGGCGATTTTTATGAGAGGGTGTGTTTTACGTAGGCTTGCCATTAAGTAGTTCTTGTAGTTGAATAACAACGGTGGTTCTTCAAGTCATTGGTCTCGGTTAAAGTCTGAGCAAGAATTATGACCTATTTTATGTTTTTATTATTAATAGCTTTGGTCGTAGGTTTGGTGGCTGTTGCTTCTAATCCTACACCTTATTTTGCTGCTTTTGGTTTGGTGGTTGCGGCTGGGGTGGGATGTGGGGTTTTAGTTGGTCATGGGGGTTCTTTCTTGTCGTTGGTTCTTTTTTTAATTTATTTAGGGGGAATGCTTGTGGTTTTTGCCTACTCAGCGGCTTTAGCTGCTGAGCCTTTTCCGGAAGCTTGGGGTAGTCGCTCTGTGTTAGGTTATGTATTATTATATTTACTAGGGGTTGGTTTGGTGGCGGGGTTTTTCTGAGGGGGTTGATATGAGGGTTCTTGAGTAGTTGTTGATGGGTTAAAGGAGTTTTCTGTTTTACGTGGGGATGTTAGTGGTGTAGCTGTGATATATTCTTCTGGTGGGGCTATATTAGTTATTTGTGCTTGGGTATTACTTTTAACATTGTTGGTTGTATTAGAGCTTACTCGTGGTTTAAGTCGTGGAACTCTTCGTGCGGTTTAAAGAAGAATTGGAATGGTGGCTAGGGTTAGGGTTAGGAGGAAGATGGTTAGATATGTTTTAATTATTCCTCGTGCAGTGTCGTTTGAGATTTTTGCTATAGTTGTTTGTACTTGCGCTAAGCCTTTTGGCCCAAGGGTTTCCAGTCATGTTTTGTCGAGTTGAGTGGCAGCTGATTGTCCTAGGGTTAATTTTAGTTTTGGAAGTAGTCGGTGAATAATTTGGGGGAAGAATCCTAATATATTTGAGAAATGATGGGTTGGGATGATTGGGGTAATTTTTACTTGTTTGCTTGTTATGTTGGCTAGTTCTATGGCTGTAATTAAGCCTAGGATTGTTACTATTAAGGCTGCTATTTTTAGGGTTGTTGGTATTGTTATGATTGGTGTTTTTATTGGTAGGAAGTTTTGTGTAATGATAAGCCCTGCGATGATACTTCCTCAGGCAAGTCGTTTGATAGGGTTAATTACTAGTGGGTTGTTTTCATTAATTGGGGATAGGGGTAAGAATCGTGGGTTTCCTATGATTACAAAGTATACTAGTCGGAAGCTATATACTGCGGTAAATGATGTGGCGATTAGTGTTAGGGTTAGGGCTCAGGCGTTTAAGTAGGAGGTGTTTAGGGCTTCAATAATTGCGTCTTTGGAGAAGAATCCTGCTAGGAAGGGGGTTCCTGTTAGGGCTAGGCTGCCGATTGTAAAGTATGTTGAGGTGGCAGGTATAATATTGAGTAAGCCTCCCATTTTTCGGATATCTTGTTCGTCGTTTAGGCTGTGAATGATTGATCCGGAGCATAGGAATAGTATGGCTTTGAAGAAAGCGTGGGTACAGATATGAAGGAATGCTAGTTGTGGTTGGTTGAGTCCAATTGTGACTATTATTAGGCCTAGTTGGCTTGATGTTGAAAAGGCTACGATCTTTTTGATGTCGTTTTGGGTTAGAGCGCAGGTGGCTGTAAATAAAGAGGTTAGTGCTCCTAAGCATAGGCAAGTTGTTAAAGCTAGTTGATTGTTTTCTATAAGGGGATGGAGGCGAATTAGTAGAAAAATTCCTGCGACAACTATGGTGCTAGAGTGGAGTAGGGCGGATACTGGTGTAGGGCCCTCCATGGCGGACGGAAGTCAGGGGTGAAGGCCAAATTGGGCTGATTTTCCTGTTGCCGCTAAGGCAAGTCCTATTAGAGGGATTGTTATGTCAAAGTTTTTTGACAGGGTGAAGATTTGTTGAATTTCTCAGGAGTTGAGGTTTATTGCGAATCAGGCCATGGCCATAATTAGTCCAATATCTCCTACTCGGTTGTAGATTACAGCTTGAAGTGCTGCTGTATTAGCGTCTGCTCGTCCGTGTCATCATCCAATGAGGAGGAATGATATAATTCCTACTCCTTCTCAGCCAATAAATAGTTGGAACATGTTGTTAGCTGTAACTAGAATAATTATGGCTACTAGAAATGTAAGTAAATATTTAAAGAATCGGTCAATGTTTGGGTCGGAGTGTATGTATCATAGTGCAAATTCTAAGATTGATCAGGTGACGTATAGGGCAATTGGGACGAAAATTAGGGAGTAGTGGTCGAATTTAAAGCTTATGTTTACGTCAAATGTTTGGGTGTTTATTCATTGTCAATTTGTAATGATGCCTTCTGTGTTTAAGTTTAGGAAAATTATGAGGGGTAGCAGGCTAATAAAAAATGCAGAGCTGACAGCAGTTTTAGTTATTTTTGCTATTTTGGCTTCTTGTTGGTTGGGGTTGAGTGTTGTGAGTAGCGGGTATATTAAGACAAAGAAGATTAAGAGAAGTGATGAGTGTATAATTAGTGTCATTTTAGCTTTCACTTGGATTTGCACCAAGAGTTTTTGGTTCCTAAGACCAATGGATGAACTGTTATCCTTTGAAAGCGCAAGGAAGCCGTGGATTTTAACCACGGAGCGTAAGAATTAGCAGTGCTTACTGTTTTCTGTCCTTCCTTGGTGAGTAAGGGGGTTTTAACTCCTGTCTTTAGAATCACAATCTAATATTTTGGTTAAACTATACTTACAGTAACATCACCCTCACATTAGTTCTGGTTTTGCTACTAATAAAATAATAGGGGTTAGGTGTATAATTATTAGTAGGTGTTCTCGGGTGTGGAATGGTTGGAGTCCTGTGATGTGGTTTGGTGTTGGGCCTCGTTGTGATATTAGGAATATGTATAGTGAATAACCAGCTGTAATTAATGTCCCTAGGCCTGTGAGTAAGATTGTTCATGGGGATCAGTTGAATAGTGTTGTAATAATTATTAGTTCTCCTAATAGATTGGGTAGTGGTGGAAGTGCCAGGTTGGCAAGGTTAGCAATAAATCATCATACTGCGGTTAATGGGAAAATTACTTGTAGTCCTCGGGCAAGGATTATTGTTCGACTGTGGGTTCGTTCATATGCTGTGTTAGCTAGGCAGAATAAGGCTGATGATGCTAATCCATGGGCGATTATTAGAATAATTGCTCCCGAAAATCCTCAGGGGGTTGGGATTAGAATTCCTCCCGCTACTAGTCCTATGTGACTCACAGAGGAGTAGGCGATTAGTGATTTTAGGTCTGTTTGTCGGAGGCAGATTGATCCTGTTATAATAATTCCTCAGAGGGCTAGGATGATGAAAGGGTAGGCTAATTCTTTTGATAGTGGATCTAGCATTACTATTATACGTATTATTCCGTACCCCCCTAGTTTTAGTAAAACTGCTGCTAGTACTATTGATCCTGCTACGGGGGCCTCTACGTGTGCTTTTGGTAATCATAGGTGAACTCCATATAATGGCATTTTGACCAGGAAAGCGATTAAACAGCTGGCTCATCAAATTATGTGGCCTCAAGAGTTGAGTTGTAGGGGCTGTGAATATTGGAGTACTAGTATTGATAGTGTTCCTGTGGATTGTTGAAGGAGAAGCAGGGCTACTAAAAGTGGGAGGGATCCGGCTAGGGTGTAGAATAGGAAGTAGGTTCCTGCGTTAAGTCGTTCGGTTTGGTTTCCTCATCGGGTGATGATAATAAGGGTTGGGATGAGTGTAGCTTCGAATATAATATAGAATATAATGATTTCTGTGGCCCCAAATGCTATAATGAGAAAGGTTTGTAGTGAGGCCAGGAGTGTAATATACAGGCGTTGTCGATTAATTGGCTCAGGGTTAATGTGGTTTTGGCTGGCTAGAATTATAAGTGGGAGTAGCCAACATGTTAGTACTAGGAGGGGGGTTGATAGTGGGTCTGCAGCCAGGTATATGTTGGAAGAGGTTCAACCGGTTTCGGAGGTTCATATTAATCATGTTAAGCTAATGAGAGCAATTAGAAGGCTGTGGGCTGTTGTAGTTGTTCACAATCATTTGGGGGAGGCTAGTCAAATTGTTGGAAATAATATAATTGTGGGAATTAGTACTTTTAGCATTGTAGGAGATTAAGGTTTTGTAGTCGATCAGTGCCGTGGGTGCGGGCGGTGGCGACTAGTAATGCTAAGCCAGTGCTTGCTTCACAAGCAGAAAAAGCTAATAGTAATATAGGGGCTGTTGAGAATCCGGTTGATTCAAATTGTAGTGCTCATAGGGCTAGTGCAATAAATAGGGATAGTATTATTCCTTCTAAGCATAGCAATGCGGAGAGTAAGTGGGTTCGATGAAATGCTAACCCTATTAGGCCTAAAATGAATGCTGAGCTAAAGCTAAAATGTACGGGTGTCATAAGGGAGTCGTGGAATTAAACCACGATTTTCTGAGCCGAAATCAGGGGTCTTGTTTTGGACTAACTCCCTATTCTGCTCATTCTAAGCCGCCTTGTGTTCATTCATAAATTAGTCCTAAGGTTAATAGAATTAGAACTGTTGTGGCTCAGAAGAATGTTCCAGTGGGGTTGTGAAGTTGGTCTCCTCAGGGTAGTGGTAATAGAAGGGCAATTTCTAGGTCGAAGAGGAGGAATAGAATAGCCACTAAGAAGAAGCGTAGTGAAAATGGTAGTCGAGCAGATCCTAGTGGGTCAAATCCGCATTCATATGGTGAGAGTTTTTCTGCGTCTGGGTTTATTTGTGGTAGTCAGAAGGATACGATTACCAGGATTAGGGATAAAGCTGTTGTAATAATTAAAACAGTTATAATTAGGTTCATTATCTTTCCTTGGGGTTTAACCAAGACTGTGTGATTGGAAGTCACTTGTACTAACTTTAATACTAGAAAGATTATGAGCCTCATCAGTAGATGGATACGTAGAGGAATAGTCATACTACGTCAACGAAATGTCAGTATCAAGCAGCGGCTTCAAAGCCGAAGTGGTGTTCGGATGTAAAGTGGTATTGGATTTGGCGTAGGAGGCAGACTATTAGGAAAGTTGATCCGATAATGACGTGTAAACCATGGAATCCTGTGGCCACGAAGAATGTTGAGCCGTAAACTCCGTCTGCAATTGTGAAAGGTGCTTCGTAATATTCTATGGCTTGGAGCGCGGTGAAGTAAAGTCCTAGTAAGATGGTTAGTGCTAGGGATTGGATGGCTTGTTTCCGCTCTCCTTCTATGATGCTGTGGTGGGCTCATGTTACTGTAACTCCTGATGCTAGAAGTACGGCTGTATTAAGGAGTGGGACTTCAAATGGGTCTAGTGGTATGATTCCTGTAGGGGGTCAGCATCCTCCTAGTTCTGGGGTTGGTGCTAGGCTTGAGTGGTAGAAAGCTCAGAAGAACCCCAGGAAGAAGAATACTTCAGAGGTAATAAATAGGATTATTCCGAATCGTAGTCCTTTTTGTACTGGGGGTGTGTGGTGGCCTTGGAAAGTTCCTTCTCGGATGATATCACGTCATCATTGATATATGGTGAGAAGTAGAAGAATTATTCCTAATGTTATTAGTGTTGTTGAGTGGAAGTGAAATCAGATTGCTAGACCGGATGTTATTAGCAGGGCAGCAATAGCTCCGGTTAGTGGTCATGGGCTTGGGTCAACTATGTGATAGGCATGTGCTTGGTGGGCCATTAGACGTTTTCTTGTAGATATAGGCTTAGGAGAAGTACGAATACATAAGCTTGAATTATTGCAACTGCAACTTCTAGTAGTGTAAGCAGGAAAAGTACTGTGGCAGTTAGGATTGCTACTGTTGGTATTATTGGTAAAAGGACAAATACAGCTGTGGCGATAAGTTGAATTAGTAAGTGGCCTGCAGTCAGGTTGGCTGTAAGTCGAACTCCTAGGGCTAGTGGTCGAATAAATAGGCTAATTGTTTCGATAATAATTAGTACTGGAATTAGTGGAATGGGTGTCCCTTCTGGTAATAAGTGTCCTAGGGCGACGGTTGGTTGGTTTCGTATTCCGATAATCACTGTGGCGAGCCATAGTGGTACGGCGAATCCCATGTTAAGTGATAATTGTGTTGTTGGTGTAAATGTGTATGGTAGAAGGCCAAGTATATTAATTGTAATTAAGAAGATTATTAGTGAGGCCAGTAATAGTGCTCATTTATGTCCTCCTACATTTAGTGGTAGTATTAATTGATTTGTAAATCGGTTAATAAATCATCCTTGGAGTGTAATGAGTCGGTTATTAATTCATCGGGATGTGGGGGTTGGGTAGAGCACTCATGGTAGTGCGATTGCGACAGAGATTAGTGGAATCCCTAAGTAGTATGGGCTTGCGAATTGGTCGAAGAAGCTTGTTATCATGGTCAGTCTCAGGATTCAGTTTTGTGTTTTTCAGCACTTACTGGAGTTGGTTCGTTTGGTGAAATATGGTTTAGGATTTTTGTTGGGATAATGATTAGAAAAATTAGTCATGAGAATACTAGGATTGCGAATCAGGGGCCTGGGTTTAGTTGTGGCATTTCACTAAGGGTGGTCGGGAATCACCAGTCTTTGGCTTAAAAGGCCAATGCTTTGTCCAATATTTAGCTTCTTAGCGAGGCGGATTCTAGTGAAGATGAGGATCAAAGTTCGAAGTATTTTAGTGGTACTGCTTCGATTACGATTGGTATAAAGCTATGGTTAGCTCCGCAAATTTCAGAGCATTGTCCATAGAATAGTCCTGGGCGTGAAACGATAAAGGCGGTTTGGTTAAGTCGTCCTGGGACTGCGTCTATTTTTATGCCTAGGGATGGAACGGCTCAGGAGTGTAGTACGTCTTCAGCGGATACTAGGACACGGATTGGGGATTGTACTGGGACAACTATTCGGTTGTCTGTTTCTAAAAGTCGGAATTGTCCTGGGGTTAGGTCTTGAGTTGGTACTATATAGGAATCAAATTCTAGGTTTTCGTAATCTGTATATTCGTAGCTTCAGTATCATTGATGTCCCATTGCTTTGATTGTTACGTGGGGGTCGTTGATTTCATCTATAAGATATAAAATGCGTAAAGATGGTAGGGCAATTAATACCAGAATGATAGCTGGGAGAATGGTCCATACGATTTCGATTTCTTGGGAATCTAGAATATATTTGTTGGTAAGTTTGGTTGAAACCATTGCAACAATAATATATAATACTAAAGTGCTAATTAGGAATACAATTATTAGTGCATGATCGTGGAAGTGAAGAAGTTCTTCTATAACGGGTGATGCCGCGTCTTGGAATCCTAGTTGTGCTGGATGTGCCATTAAGTTTTAAGTTTAAGACATGCAGGGATCTAACCTACAATTTCACCTTGACAAGGTGATGTAATTTACATTTTACTAATGTCTTTAGAAGGAAGTGACAGAGTGGTTATGTGGCTGGCTTGAAACCAGCATATGGGGGTTCAATTCCTCCCTTTCTCGTTAATATGATTGAATTTGAACAAATGCTGGTTCCTCGTATGTGTGGTAAGGAGGAGGGCAGCCGTGAAGTCATTCTACGTTTGTTTCTGTTAGCTCTACGGATAGAACTTCTCGTTTAGCGGCGAAAGCTTCTCATAGGATAAATAGGAATATAATTACTGCTACTAAGGAAATTAGTGACCCAATAGATGAGACTGTATTTCATAGGGCATAGGCGTCTGGGTAATCAGAATATCGTCGTGGCATGCCTGCTAGGCCTAGGAAGTGTTGTGGGAAGAATGTAAGGTTAACTCCAATGAATATAACCCCGAAATGGATTTTTGTTCAAGCGTTGTGAAGGGTATATCCGGTTAGCAGAGGGAATCAGTGGACGAAAGCTGCTATAATGGCGAATACGGCGCCTATTGACAGTACATAATGGAAATGTGCAACTACGTAGTAAGTGTCGTGGAGTACAATATCTAATGATGAATTAGATAAGACAATTCCTGTTAGGCCTCCTACTGTAAATAGGAAAATAAAGCCTAGGGCTCATAGTATTGGTGTTTCTCATTTAATAGCTCCCCCATGAAGTGTGGCTAATCAGCTAAATACTTTAACACCTGTTGGAATTGCGATAATTATTGTTGCAGATGTAAAGTATGCACGAGTGTCTACGTCTATTCCAACGGTAAACATGTGATGGGCTCATACAATAAATCCTAGAAGACCAATAGCCATTATAGCTCAAACTATTCCTATATAACCGAATGGTTCTTTTTTTCCTGAATAGTAGGCTACAACGTGAGAGATGATTCCGAATCCTGGAAGGATGAGAATATAGACTTCTGGGTGTCCAAAGAATCAGAATAGATGTTGGTAGAGAATTGGGTCTCCTCCGCCTGCTGGGTCAAAGAATGTGGTATTAAGGTTTCGGTCTGTTAGGAGTATTGTAATTCCGGCAGCTAAGACTGGTAGTGATAGAAGTAGTAATACGGCGGTTACAAGTACGGATCAGACAAATAATGGTGTTTGATATTGGGTGATGGCTGGGGGTTTTATATTAATAGTTGTGGTAATAAAATTAATTGCTCCTAAAATTGAAGAGACACCTGCTAAATGAAGTGAGAAAATTGTTAGGTCTACTGATGCGCCTGCGTGGGCCAGGTTTCCTGCGAGAGGGGGATATACTGTTCATCCTGTTCCGGCCCCGGCTTCAACACCGGAGGAAGCTAATAGTAGTAAGAATGATGGGGGTAATAGTCAGAAGCTTATATTATTTATTCGTGGGAATGCTATATCTGGGGCTCCAATTATAAGAGGTACAAGTCAGTTTCCGAACCCTCCGATTAGGATTGGCATTACTATAAAGAAAATTATTACGAAGGCATGAGCAGTAACGATAACATTATAAATTTGGTCGTCGCCTAGAAGTGACCCGGGTTGACTAAGCTCAGCCCGAATAAGGAGACTTAAGGCGGTTCCTACTATACCGGCTCAGGCACCAAATACGAGATAAAGGGTACCAATGTCTTTGTGGTTGGTAGAGAAGAATCAGCGCGTGATTGCCACAGGTAGGGTGGCCGAGATTTAGGCGGTGGGTTGTAGCCCCGAAGACAGAGGTTTAAGTCCTCTTCCTATCAAGCCCCGTGGTGAGAACACATTGGATTGCAAATCCGAAGACGTAGATTAATACTCTGCCGGGGCTTTTCCCGCCTTATTGAGCTAAGCGGCGGGAAAAGTAGATGAATGCTCGCTGGTTTGAGCGCTTAGCTGTTAACTAAGAGTTTGTAGGATCGAGGCCTTCTCATCTAGTGAGGCCTTAGCTTAATTAAAGTGTCTGATTTGCAATCAGGAGATGCGAGTTAATTCCTTGTAGGTCTTAATCAGGGACTAGAAGATTTTCACTTCTACTTAGAGCTTTGAAGGCTTTTGGTCTAATATTATCCTAAGTCCCTAGGTGGTTAGTGCTGTGATGTTTGGGGTTAGAGGTAGTAGTATTAGGGCGGCCGTGATGAATAGGGCTAGGGGGAGGGAGGTTTGGGATGTGTTGGTTCGTCAGGGGGTGATTGAGTTGGTTGTGTTGGGGGAGATGGTTAGTGTTATTGCGTAGCATAGTCGTAGATAGAAATATAGGCTGATTAGGGCGGTTAGGGCTATCGTTGTGGCTACGATGGGGAGTTCTTGTTTTGTTAATTCTTGTAGAATTAGTCATTTTGGTATAAACCCTGTAAGTGGTGGTAGACCCCCTAAAGATAGTAATACTAGAGCAGTTGTTGATGCTAAAACAGGGTTTTTTGATCAGGTTGTTGCTAGTGTATTGATTTTTGTTGTAAGTGATATTTTTATGGTTAGGAATGCTGCGGAAGTTATGATGATGTATGTTCCTAGTGCAATTAGTGTGAGTTGTGGAGCATATTGGATAATAATAATTATTCATCCTATGTGTGCGATTGATGAATAGGCTAGGATTTTCCGGATTTGTGTTTGGTTTAGTCCTCCTCATCCGCCTACTAATGTGGAAGTAACACCTAATAGTGTTAGTAATAATGGGTCTATGGTTTGTGCTGTTTGGATAATTAGTGCGAATGGGGCGAGTTTTTGTCAGGTGGATAGGATTAGTCCTGTTAATAGATCTAAACCTTGTAATACTTCTGGTATTCAGTAGTGTATTGGTGCAAGTCCAATTTTAAGTGCTAGAGCCGTTATAAATATTATGCTGGCGACGGGGTTTGATAGGTTATTAATAGTTCATTCTCCAGTTATTCAGGCATTTGTTGTGCTTGCAAATAGGATTATTGCTGCTGCGGTGGCTTGGGTTAGGAAGTATTTGGTTGTTGCTTCTACTGCACGGGGGTGGTGGTGTTGTGCTATTAGGGGGGTAATTGCTAGTGTGTTAATTTCTAAGCCTATTCAGGCTAGTAGCCAGTGGGAGCTGGCGAAGGTAAGAGTTGTTCCTAGTCCTAGGCTGGATAGTAGGATTATAAGTACATATGGGTTCATTGGCGGAGGAGGGATTTTAACCGTCATGTTCGGGGTATGGGCCCGAAAGCTTATTTAGCTGACCCCGTCTCTAGAAGGTGGTGTAGAGGAAGCACTGAGAGTTTTGATCTCTTGAGTATGGGTTCGATTCCCTTCTTTCTAGGAACTGAGGGGATTTTAACCCCTGTAATACACTCTATCAAAGTGGTCCTTAGGTGCTCAGGCACAGTTCCTTATAATTATAGTTGTGGGGGGAGCCCTGCTAGTGCGATTGGTAGGGCGGTGTGTCATAATACAAAGGCAAGTGTGAGGGGGAGGAAATTTTTTCACACAAGGTGTATTAGTTGATCATATCGGAATCGTGGATATGAGGCTCGTACTCACAGGAATATAATGGATAGGAGTGCGGCTTTAGTTATGAGATTAATTGTTGTAATTTCGGGGATGTTTGGGATGTGTGAGGCGCCTAGAAATAAAACTGCTGAGAGAGTATTTATTAGGAGGATGTTGGCATATTCGGCCAGGAAAAACAGTGCGAATGGTCCTCCTGCATATTCTACGTTGAAGCCAGATACTAATTCTGATTCTCCTTCTGTTAGGTCGAATGGTGCTCGGTTTGTTTCGGCTAGTGTTGAGATATATCATATTGCAGCTAGTGGTCAGGCGGGGGCGAGTAATCAAATGCTTTCTTGTGTAATGTTAAATGTTTGTAGGGTATATCCTCCTGAAAAGATAATTACAGAGAGTAGAATTAATCCTAGGCTAACTTCATATGAAATTGTTTGGGCTACGGCTCGTAGGGCCCCAATTAATGCGTATTTTGAATTTGATGCTCATCCTGATCCTAGGATTGAATAGACTGTAAGGCTTGATAGGGCTAAAATAAATAGAATTCCTAGGTTAAGGTCAGTTACTGGGTGAGGTATTGGTATTGGTGCTCATAGAGTTATGGCTAGGGTTAGTGCAAGTATGGGGGTGGCTAGAAATAGAAATGGGGATGAGGTGGATGGACGAACGGGTTCTTTAATGAATAGTTTTACACCGTCTGCGATTGGTTGTAGTAATCCATATGGTCCTACTACGTTTGGCCCTTTTCGTAGTTGTATATATCCTAGTACTTTTCGTTCAATTAGTGTTAGGAAGGCCACTGCTAGGAGTACTGGTACGATGTAGGCTAAGGGGTTAATCAGATGAGTTATTAGGGTGTTTAACATGAACTGGGAAGAGGATTTGAACCTCTGGTTAAAAGGGCTTAGGCCTTTCGCAATTTACCATGCTCTGCCACCCCAGTATGTCCTTATTTTGGTCAGTTTGGGTTTTGGCCCTCCCTTTATTTTATTTATTTGTTTTCATAAATTAGGGGTGGGGCGTACTTTAAGTATGGGCCCCTCTTTTCCGATCCTTTCGTACTAGGAAAAGTAGCGTTACAGATAGAAACTGACCTGGATTGCTCCGGTCTGAACTCAGATCACGTAGGACTTTAATCGTTGAACAAACGAACCCTTAATAGCGGCTGCACCATTAGGATGTCCTGATCCAACATCGAGGTCGTAAACCCTCTCGTCGATATGGACTCTGGGAGAGGATTGCGCTGTTATCCCTAGGGTAACTTGGTTCGTTGATCGGCCTATGGGCCGGATCATGTTTGGTCAGATGTTCTGTGGCTTAGAGGTGTTTCTCTTGGTTTTAGGAGATAATCCCAATCCACTTGGAGGCTTTTTTTTCCTCCGTGGTCGCCCCAACCGAAGGTAAAATTTCATTTTCCACGAAGTTTTTGCTTTTTATTGAGTTGCTTTGCGTGGTTGAGTTTTGTACCTTAAGCTCCAAAGGGTCTTCTCGTCTTGTATTATTATACCCGCTTCTGCACGGGTAGATCAATTTCACTGACTGGAAAAGGGAGACAGTTAAGCCCTCGTTTAGCCATTCATACAGGTCTCTATTTAAAAGACAAGTGATTGCGCTACCTTTGCACGGTCAGAATACCGCGGCCGTTGAACTTGTGGTCACTGGGCAGGCTGGACCTCCTATACTTGGTTGTGTTGCAGGAGGCGATGTTTTTGGTAAACAGGCGAGGCTTATGTTTGCCGAGTTCCTTCCTTTTCTTTTAGTCTTTCCTTTAGGTGCACTCCAGTGTGGGGGTAACGATGATTTAGTTGTGGGTTTTTCTTGATTTTTTTGTAGTTCACATTACTCTCTTGGGTTGAGTTCGTTAATTGCCAATGGTTGGTCCGGTTTGGCTTACACTTGTGCTTGGAGAAGGGCGGGCCTTCTTGTTACTCATTTTAGCATAATCTTTTCCATGGGGGCATGGGTTGGCCTAATATTGTTTAGGGGAGTAAGATTTTTTATCAGTATAATAAATTTTTATCTGTCTGAGCTTTAACGCTTTCTATTTAGGTGGCTGCTTTTAGGCCCACTAGAACAGGATATTTTATAGATTATGATCTTTATCCTCCTGAGAAGGTTGTGTCCTTTGTTAGAGGGGCTGTACCCCCTTTAACTAACTCTCGTGTGTCTCTCTGTATCTTGTTTGTGTTTGTTTGATTTGAGGGGTACGAGGCTGAACTTCTATTCATTTCTTAGGCAACCAGCTATCACCAGGTTCGGTAGGTCTGTCACTTCTACCCGGAGCTCTTCCCACTCTTTTGCCACAGAGACGGGTTAGCCCTTAATAGGCTGTCTCGGGGTAGCTCACCTGGTTTCGGGGTTTCAAACTAAAGGGCTCTTTGCTTGAGTGTACTGGCTAAATCATGATGCAAAAGGTACAAGGTTGAGTCTTTGCTTTTTGACGCTTATATGGGTTATTTCATTTCTCTTTCAGCTTTCCCTTGCGGTACTGTTTCTATTGCTTTGGTATAACCTTTTCTGTCTCCCATACTAAGGTAAAAAAATGGTTTAAGTTTTGTGTTGAATTTGTTTCGTTTTATTTAAATTGTTTAGTTATTAAGTGGTTAAGCTAGCTGTCTGGCTCAGGGTGATCCAATTTGCATGGATGTCTTCTCGGTGTAAGTGAGATGCTTAACTAACTCAGCCACACCCTGGGTTTGATCCAAGTGCACCTTCCGGTACACTTACCGTGTTACGACTTGCCTCCCCTTGTCAGTGCTTTTGTATTAGGTATTTTTGGTGCGTTTTGACGGGGGAGAGTGACGGGCGGTGTGTACGCGTCTCAGAGCCGGGTTCAAAGGGACACTCTATTTTCCTTTTACTACTAAATCCTCCTTCAAGCATTGTTTCATAGTGCATGTTCGTAAATATTCTGTGGTAGAAAATGTAGCCCATTTCTTTCCACTCCATGCGCTACACCTCGACCTGACGTTCTGGGTTGTGCCCATTTTGCTTACTTTATTCCCTTCACAGGGTAAGCTGACGACGGCGGTATATAGGCTGGGATGGCTAGGAGTGGTGAGGTTAAACGGGGGTTATCGGTTCTAGAACAGGCTCCTCTAGGGGGGTCTGAGACACCGTCAGGTCCTTTGGGTTTTAAGCTAATGCTCGTAGTACCCTGGCGGACATCTAATTGTAGGTGGATGTCTAAGTTTATGGCTGAGCATAGTGGGGTATCTAATCCCAGTTTGTTTCTCAGCTTTCGTGGGTTCAGGTTAGAATTTGTTAAGGCTACTTTCGTGTAAGGGCTTCGGACACCTAGAAGCGTATGACGGCCGAGGGGCCATTTGGCCTTATTTTTGTTTATCCTTAACCACCCTTTACGCCGTTATATTATCAACTAGGGCCTCTCGTCTAACCGCGGTGGCTGGCACGAGTTTTACCGGCCCTTTTAACACTAACTGAGTCAAGTTTTCACTTATGGCTTAATGTTTATCACTGCTGAATTCCCTTGGGGGTGTGGCTTGGCCAGGCGTCTTGGGCTAATATTTGTGCCTGATGCCCGCTCCTCGTCCCCGGGCAGGGGATTGAGGGCATACTCACTGGACTGCGGAGACTTGCATGTGTAAGTTGAGTTAGAGCTGATAATAAGGTCGGGACCATGCCTTTGTGCATGCGGGGCTTTTTAGGGCCCATCTTAGCATCTTCAGTGCTATGCTTTGTGTTAAGCTACGCTAGC